TCTATGTCAAAAAAGCATATTCGTAGAAATCTTTGGAAAAAAAAAGGATCTTTAGAGGCAGTAAAAGCTTTTTCTTTAGCTAAATCTGTTTCCACTGGACAGTCAAAAAGTTTTTTTGTGCAACAAAAAAAAGTCTTGGAAAAATCTTAATTGACATGTTTCAAAGAACTTAAAAATTTCCATTTTTTAATTGTAAGACAAATGATTCAATTTTACTAAATTGTATTTGTATTTAACTTCTCCATATTAGTTATAGCTAGGTAATATGAAAAATAAGAATCTTTCTGTCTACTTGATTCAAAGTACTCAGTATTTTGTATTTCATGTTTTTTTTATCATTTTTTGATATTTTTTATAGTCTTTCTATATTTCTATTATATTCTATTTTATTTATTTTACTCTATTTATTGAAATTTCTATTGATTGATATAGAATTCGTGAGATGGTTTTTTCTTTACTATGAATTGTGCTTTTCAAAATTGAAAAGCACAATTACGATAGACAAAGAAGAATCTGAATATTTCATTATACTTTATACTTATGAATTTTATATCCCGACTGAGAACGAAACTATTGAGTTATGACTCTTTGAGTTATGACTCTTCTGGATAAACAAGAGCTAGGTTTCTAGTATTTATTATTAAAACTGAACTTACGAAGATACTAATTAAGTATTATTGATATTGAACATTTCCATATTAATGGAAATGCATCTTTCTTCATTGTTTCCTAAACTCTATTTAATATCGACAATTCAACATGAATTTCCTATTATTATTGAAGGTAAGCCGCCATGGTGAAATTGGTAGACACGCTGCTCTTAGGAAGCAGTGCTAGAGCATCTCGGTTCGAGTCCGAGTGGCGGCATAAATAAGAATTAAAATTAATAATTTAAGAATATAGTAATAATAATATAGTAATATAATCTAAAATATTTAAAATATTTTAGATTATATTTAATCCCCTCCCCGATTTCAATTATTTAAAAGGGACTCTTCTTTATGATATTTGCAACCTTAGAACATATATTAACTCATATTTCCTTTTCGATCATCTCAATTGTGATTATGATTCATTTGATGAACTTATTAATCTACGAAATCGAAGGATTACGTAATTCGTCAGAAAAAGGGATAATAGCTACTTTTTTCTCTATAACAGGGTTTTTATTTATTCGTTGGTTTTCTTCGGGACATTTTCCCTTAAGTAATTTATATGAATCCTTAATCTTCCTTTCATGGAGTTTATCCATTATTCATATGATTCCGTATCTTGGGAATCATAAAAATTATTTAAGCGCAATAACTGCACCAAGTGCCATTTTTACCCAAGGTTTCGCCACGTCAGGTCTTTCAACTGAAATGCATCAACCCACAATATTAGTACCTGCTCTACAATCTCAGTGGTTAATGATGCATGTCAGTATGATGCTATTGAGCTATGCAGCTCTTTTATGTGGATCATTATTATCAGTTGCTCTTATAGTGATTACATTTCAAAAAAAAATCGATTTTTTTTTGAAAAACAATAAATTTTTCAGTTTAAGAAAGTCGTTTTTCTTTGGTGATATGAAATATTTGAACGAAAAAGGAAGTGTATTAAAAAAGACTTATTTCCTCTCATTTCAAAATTTTTACAAATATCAATTAATTCAGCGTTTGGATTATTGGAGTTATCGTGTCATTAGTTTAGGGTTTACCTTTTTAACCATAGGCATTCTTTCTGGAGCAGTATGGGCTAATGAAGCATGGGGCTCTTATTGGAATTGGGACCCTAAGGAAACTTGGGCATTTATTACTTGGACCATATTTGCAATTTATTTACATACTCGAACAAATCCAAAATTGCAAGATCAAGGCACAAATTCGGCATTTATAGCTTCTATAGGATTTCTACTAATTTGGATATGCTATTTTGGGATCAATCTATTAGGAATCGGGTTCCATAGTTATGGTTCATTCAAATTAATAAATTAATATCTAATTGAATAAAATAAATTACATGAAGAATACATAAAAAAATCGTCTGATACACAATGAAAATTTGTGCGAGTTTTTGAGAACCGTTTAAATATAGGAATTATTCAAATGGTTCTCAAAAACTTTAGATGTATCTCATTACAATTCTAATTCACCCTTCCCTTTTTTTTTCATTGTCCAACGAAGAATCGTAAAAATATGAAAGTAAAAGAATTAGAAGACTTTCTTTCCAATAAATGAAATTTATTTCATTTATTATTGAATCTAAAAAAAGAATTAGTATCTATAAAAATAATTAGATAATAGAACTTGTACCTTGTCAACCGATAATGGGAGAACGAAATCAGGATAAACACCAATTCCTATTACAGGTAGAAAGATACAGATCGAAACAAATAGTTCCCGTGGTCCAGAATCAAAAAAAATTCGATTTTGGAATATTCAATAGCTTGTATCCATAGAAAATCTGATGTAACATAGATAATAAAAAAATAGGAGTTAATATCATTATCATTCCAATTGCCATTACAAAAGTAATTAACATTTTTGGCATGAAAAGATATTTTGGGCTGGTAATTATTCCAAAAAAGACTAAAAATTCTGCAACAAAACCACTCATTCCTGGCAATGCAAGAGAAGCCATCGAGAAACTACTAAACATGGTAAAGATTTTTGGCATCAGGATAGATATCCCCCCATCTCTTCGAGATAAACAAAACGTATTCTATCACAACTTGTTCCTGTTAAGAAAAAAAAGTGCAGCACCAATCAATCCATGAGAGAGTATTTGTAAAAAGGCTCCATTAAGTCCCATGCCAGTTATAGAACCAATTCCTATAATTATGAAACCCATGTGAGATACGGAAGAATAGGCAATACGTTTTTTTTTTAATTGCGTTGACCGAGAGAAGTTGAAGCTGCATAAATGATTTGTATTATTCCTACTATAACCAACCAGAGAGATAATCTAGAATGAGCGTGAGATAATAATTCCATATTGATTCGAATCAATCCATATGCTCCCATCTTTAATAATATTCCAGCTAAAAGCATACATGTACTTTAATTTGCTTCCCCATGGGTATCTGGTAACCATGTACGTAAAGGTATCATCGGAAATTTGATAGCATAAGCAATAATAAAACCAAAATATAGTATTATTTCCAATGCTGCAGGATACGATTGATTAGCTAATTTTTCTAAATATAATGTTAGTTCATTGGAACCATATAAACCCATACCTAGAACTCCTATTAATAGAAAAATGGAACCTCCGGCAGTGCACAAAATAAACTTTGTATTTGTAGCCGAGTACAGGCGTTTTTTTCCTCCCCACATGGATAAAAATAAGTAAAAAGGAATTAATTCTAATTCCCACATGATGAAAAAAAGTAAAAGGTCTCGAAAAGAAAATGATCCTATTTGACCACTATACATTGCTAACATCAAGAAATAGAAAAATCGTGGATTTTTATTAACTGGCCAAGCTGCTAAAGTAGCTAAAGTAGTGATAAATCCTGTCAGTAAAATGGGTCCTATGGAAAGTCCATCGGTTCCCAGTCTCCAGTGAAAATCAAAAAGATTGATCCATTTAGAATCCTCCTTCAATTGGATTAATGGATCGTCCAAGTGGAAATGATAACAAAATAAATAGGTCATTAGAAGGAGCTCTAGGATACATATACATAGAGTATACCACCTATACACTTTATTTCCCCTATGAGGTAAAAAGACAATTGAAGAACCCGCGAATATGGGCAAAACAAGAAGTATTGTTAACCAAGGAAAATAACTCGTGATAAAGATAAGATAAAATTAGACCAGAAAAACCCGTGCTCGGGAGAAGCATAATATATTTTCTTTTCTCGAGTACGGGCTTTTGTTGGTAAAGAGGAATCAAATGATCCAAGTGGAGTTTTTTGTCACATATAAATATCAATAAGAAAGACCCATGCTGCGAGTTGTTTCATGCCATAAATAAACACGGACACTCAAAAAATCCGTTGGACAAGCGGATTCACATCTTTTACAACCTACACAATCCTCGGTTCTTGGCGCAGAAGCAATTTGCTTAGCTTTACATCCATCCCAAGGTATCATTTCCAATACATCCGTGGGGCAAGCTCGAACACATTGGGTACATCCTATACATGTATCATAAATCTTTACTGAATGTGACATTGGGTCTATAAATTCCAGTTTTGAACACAAAAGATTTTCGATCTGGTAAAATAAAATAAATCTTTATATTGTAGACACCAGACGAATCAATGATTTATCAAAAATTGAAGAATCAATATATTTTATAATCTGTTTATGAGAAAGGGCCAAGATACTTTGATTTCCATCTAAATAACCATGAAATATGAGTTTACGAATGAAATTCATGTTCAATTTACTATATTTCTATATGTATATAGATTCATATACATATAGAAATATTCTAGTATATAGAAATATATAGAAATAGAATTAAGGATATGATGATATATTAGATATCAGATGAATATGTTTGTTATTAGGTTAGTTATAGAATAGGTTAGTAACTATAAATCATAAATCTATATGAAAAAAGAGAAGAAAAAAAATAAATAAGAATAATAGAATATTATATTCTATTTCTTTTTCTTCTATTTAGAATATTCTATCTAGAAATATTATGTTTTGATTTATATGTTATGTGAAAATAGAAGAATTATGACTTATTCTTCAGCAAATTCGATTTATTGATACGAGTTTATTTTCTGTTACGATGGATCGACGAAACAATAGATAACCCAATAGCTATAACAAAGATTGAGAAAATTTCTCCTTTTAATTTTTAATTACCGACTATCAAATATATCGGAAAATGTGACAAGATTTATATTCACCGAATTCAGTATAAGCTCAAGACACATCAAGACACATAAGTGCTATAACCATGCTTCGGCTTGTGATCAGTCCATAGATACCGATAGAAAATAAATAAACACTTATAAAAAGTACATGCTCTAACATCATTGAGAAATCCTTCATATATCTTCAATATGAACAAAAATGAAACCGATTCAGTTGACTAGACTAGAAGAATTACAGAACAAAAGAAGATATTCACAGTAGATTTAAACAAAATATATGAAATCCATTTTCATTCTTTAATTTTAAAAAAGGAAGTTCTTATTTCTTATTATATTAGATTATTGACGAGCCATAGTAATTGCACCTATCAAAGAAACTAAAAGAATTATAGAAATGAGTTAAAAAGGAAGATAAAAATCTGTGGATAAAAGAATACCAATTTGTTGAACGTTACTTATTAAGTCCTGTTCTATAATCTGATTTGATCTTGTAGTCCGAAAAATTCCGGACCATGACGTATCTGGGAGAGTAGTCATTAATGGAAAAAAAATACTTGTACAAACCAATGAAGTGATCCTATCTCCAAAGGTCCACAAATAGTAATCATTGGAATATTCTGAACCGTTTATGAACATCACAGCAAATATGATTAATACATTTATGTCTCCCACATAAATAAGGAATTGTGCGGCAGCTACAAAATAGGAATTCAATGAAATATATAATAAGGATATACAAAAAAGAACCAATCCCAATGAAAAGGCAGAATCAATGGGATTGGTAAGTAATACTACTCCCAGACTTCCTAATATACAGAAATACTACAAGAATATCATGTATTGGTCCAGGTAAATCCATTATGAAATAAAAGATAAATAAATAAGTTGAAATATTTCATGACCTTACTAAGGGTCCAGGAAAGGAACTCTTTTTTTATATGATACCTTCCTAATTGAATGAAAAAAATGAATATCATTAGATAGATAAAATAAAGTTATTTGGTTAATCATACTTTATGCCAAACCAAATTTTAGTAATTACTAAGTAATTAGTAATTAAGAATCGTTCTTGAACCAAGCAAGGGTTTTTTATTTTTTTATTTTATTTGTTGAATCCATAACTTTTTGAATTGTTTAATCTCCAATTATTGATATTGGTAACCGACCTAAAGAATTTTGATTCTAATTTAATTCGTGACGATCATAAGTGGAAAGCTCATATTCTTCAGTCATCGATAAACAGTTTGTTGGACAATACTCGACACAGTTACTGCAAAATATACAGACACCAAAATCAATACTATAATGGAACAATTGTTTTTTCTTAATATCTTTTTCAAATTTCCAATCAACAATGGGAAGGTCTATTGGACATACGCGAACACATACTTCACAAGCAATACATTTATCAAATGAAAAGTGGATTCGACCACGAAAACGCTCTGATGTGATTGATTTTTCATAAGGATATTGAATAGTTACAGGTAAACGATTTTTATGGGATAAGGTAATTATTAAACTTTGTCCAATGTACCTTGCGGCTCGTATTTTTTGTTTGCCATAATTCATGAACCCAGTAACCATAGGTAACATATTTTATATATCCATGAATAATATTTATGTTTCTTTCTCTTGGTTGAGATAAGTTATTAATATAGAATATTCATTATTGTTTTCTCTTAATTTCTTATTTTTTTTTATAGTTTATAGTGAAAAAAGTTGAAAAGAAGTTGTTAATAATAGATTACCTAGATAAATAGGTAAAAGAAATTTCCATCCAAGATTTAATAATTGATCCATTATCATCCTAGGTAAAGTCCATCTTCTTGTGATAGGAATTAACAGAAAAAAATAAGCTTTAACTAATGTAATAAAAATACTAATTGCTATTACAAAGACTATAAACATTTTATTTCTTCCAAAAAGTTCAGTAAGAGATATGTACGGAATAGAAAAATTCCACCCACCTAAGTAAAGAACTGTTACAAATAATGAAGAAACTAATATATTTAGGTAAGAAGCAAGATAAAAGAACCCGTATTTTATACCTGAATATTCGGTTTGATAACCTGCTACTAATTCCTCCTCTGCTTCTGGTAAATAAAAGGATAATCTTTCATATTCTGCTAGAGAAGACATTAGGAAAACTAGAAACCCTATGGGCTAACGCCACAGATTCCATCCCCCAAAACCATATTGAGACTGTGTCTCAATTATATCAACTGTACTTGAACTGTTATATAATTATAGTCGATGATAACATCACTGCTCCCATCGCTATTACAAAATCGTACATGAAACCTAAGCTTCATACGGCTCCTCTATGGCCACAAAGAAATTTAAGGTAAGGACTAGTTCAATATTATTGCTCTCTTTGGACCTTAGGTAAATACAATGTAAAGATAAATTGGAGATTGGAGAGCCCTCAATTCGACCAATAAAATTCTGTCTGCTAGAATAAGAAAAAGCACTTCCGAATTGATCTAATCCCTTATAATGATATTATAAATCAAAAATTCTCTTTGTTCAGCAATAACTTAATCTTTCAATAAAATACTCGTTATATTCAGAAATAGAAAGAATTGGGCATTAGTTAATGAATCATGATAAGAATTCCCATATGCATATGTATGAAGAAAAAAAGATTTTTTTTCTTCTTTTCTTTGATATTCATATTTACATATTGAATTCTATGAATTAGATTTCTATTTTATTGTATTGAAATGTATTGAAATCTCAATTAATTTCTTATCTATTTTATAGAAAATAGATAAGAAAAAGTTCATGTTCCAACGAATCACACGTAGAGATATTGCTAACATACATAGAGTTAATGGTATTTCATAACTAATTGATTGAGCTGCAGCTCGTAGACCGCTTGAAAAGGCAATCCATAAAAAAACACCTATACTGAGATCAGCTAAAACAAGGCGATATCCAAAAGGAACTACTAAATAACTTAGTATAATTGATATAAACCCTATATAAGGTATAAGGTCCGACCCTAAATAAACGAATATTACCTCTAGATGGAAGAATATCCTCCTTAAAAAGTAGTTTGGTCCCGTCCGCTAAAGCTTGAAGAATTCCTAATGGGCCGGCATATTCAGGTCCAATACGTTGTTGTATTGCTGCAGATATTTTTATTTTTAACCACACAATGACTAATATCCTCATTGTGATTCCTAAGACAAGGGTGAAAATGGGGACAAAAATCCATATGAGTCCATAGACTTCTTTTTCTTTTAAGGATTCTAATTTATAAAAAGAATTAATAGTTTGTACTTCTTTTGTACTTCTGTCGTATCAATTATCATTTCAATGATCAACTTCTCCCATAATAATATCTATACTACCTAGTATCGTCATGATATCAGCAAATTTCATTCTTTTAACTAGCTGGGGAATAATTTGCAAATTGATAAAACCGGGTGGACGAATTTTCTATCTCCAGGGGAAAACACTACTATCTCCTATTAAATCTCCTATTAAATAAATTCCTAATTCTCCTTTTGGGACCTCTACCCTTACATAAAGTTCTTGTTTTAACAATTCAAAATTGGGTGAAAGTTTTTTAGTAAGAAATCTATATTCAAAAGTATCCCATTCGGAATTTTTTGTCCTATGAAAACGCCGGTTTTATAAATTCTCATAAGGTCCTCCAGGAATTCCTTCTAGAGCCTGTTGAATGATTTTTATGGATTCTTGCATTTCACCAATTCTTACTAAATAACGAACGAGCGAATGTATATCCTTCTTTTTGCCATTTGACTTACCAATCAAATTTATTGTAACACTCATAGGGATCAACTTTACGAAGATCCCATTGGATTCCAGAAGCTAGTAAAATTGGTCCTGATAAACCCCAATTTATTGTCTCCTCCCCACCAATAATGTCCACTCCTTCAACTCGTTCCAAAAAAATGGGATTTCTCGTAATGATTTTTTGATACTCAACAACTAAAAAAAAATCACAGAAATAAAAACATTTATCTATCCAGCCATAAGGTAAATCTGCAGCTACTCCTCCGATGCGGAAATAATTATGTATCATCCGCATACCTGTGGCGGCTTCTAATAGATCATATATTAATTCCCTCTCTATTAAAATATAGAAAAAGGGAGTCTGTGAACCAATATCGGCCATAAAAGGGCCAAGCCATAACAAATGGGAGGCTATACGGCTTAGCTCCAGCATAATAACTCTGATATAACTGGCCCTTTTAGGCATTTGAACACTTTACAATCGTTCTGGTGCATTTACTGTTATTGCTTCTGTGAACATAGTAGCTAAATAATACCAACGTGTTACATAAGGCAAATATTGTATAATTTTGTATAATTGTTCGGTTCTCCGCTATTTTTTCCATCCCTCTGTGTAAATAGCCCAATATAGGTTCACAGTCAATAACATCTTCACCATCCAGGGTAACGATCAGCCGAATAACACCATGCATTGATGGGTGGTGAGGACCCATATTGACTATTATGAAATTTTTTCTTGTAGCCGGTACAGTCATATTTTTTCCTTAATTCATTATTTCATGAATTTATTAAAATGAAAAAAAAAAAATAATAACTGAACTAATTAAAAAATAACAAGGATAATAAGAAGAAAATAAGAAGAAACTCAAATAAGAAATTCAAATTTAATTAACGAGTTTTTGGTTCCCGAATATCTAAATGATCCATTAATTTCTTATAAAGCACTTTCTTTTTCTTTGACAAATAAGTCAATAATCTTTGACGTTTTCCCAGAATTCTTCGTAAACCCCTTTGCGATAAAAAATCTCTTTTGTGCAATTCTAAATGTGAAGTAAGTCTCCGTATCTTACTGGTGAAATGGAATACTTGAAATTCAACAGACCCACTATTTTCTTTTTTTTCTTCTTGTTTAATAACTGAGATGAATGAATTTTTGACCATAAATTAAAATTTCTATCTTTTTTTTCTGTAATTTTACCGATCAGGAAAAATAATAATATTTATTATACCAGTTATTTTCATCTAGTATACATCAAAATTGGATTTGATTCATATACTACTTTGTTTTTTATTTCTTTTTATTTATGTTGTTTATGTTTTGTATATTTGGATCAAATATACAAAACATATATGTATTCACGAAAGAGAACAATTTATTTTTAATTAAAAGGATTCCGTTCTTCCTAATGAAAATTGATACACTATGAAATCAGCATGATATGATGTATTATAATGTTACACAGTGTATATGTTTCGGCTTTCATCTATTCATCTACCAAATATGTTACAAGATATGTAGTAAATCCACTATAAATTTTTTTTCATTTTTCATTGAAATTGAATTCATTTTGAATTGTGAATACATATGTATTCTTGACATACTGAAACGACTGCTGTTATTGGTATCAAACCAATAGCGATTCATACAAGCTAAATCTTCTAATCTATAATAGGGCCAAAGAAACAATTTGAATTTAATGAAAATTTTTCTATCTTTATTAATATGTTTGTCCTCATTCAAAAATTGTCCACAGTTTCTTATTTTGTCTTCATTGCAAAATATTGGATTTCTATCCACAACATTAAAATTCCGGGAATTGAAACAAATTCGAATTCGAAATTCTCTACGACGTCTGGGAGATAGAATATTTTCAGGAACAAGTAAATCATAATGATTTTTGTCTCCAATCAAAAATATGTTACTGTGTTTTGCAATATATTTTTCAAACCCCCCTTTCTCAATATATCTTTTTTTTGTGTATTTTTTATTTTTTTGGTACTTTTTATTATCGACCAATGAAATATCCATAGTTTGATATATAATAGATTTTCCTTTCCTTCGTATAGATAGACAAATTGGTTCAATAATAAATATTCCTTTTCTTATCAATTCTGCAAGAACTAGGTCCTTTTGAATCATCATTTTCTCCATATTTATTTCACCTCTTTGAATTGAATATATAGCAATATCTTTTGGATTTATCAGTTTAAGTAGTAAACAATATATTTTGATATTTTTAATTATTTTTTTATTCATTTTATTCAAAGGATCAGACCATCTTAGTTGAAAAAGGAAATATTTTTTCAAAAAGAAATATAGTTGCATTTCATTCTTGCTCTTATATTGTTTTTTTTTTAGTAGATTCCATATAAGATTTTCTTGGACTTGTTGTTCGTTTTCTTCCTGCTTATAATTTCCTAATTCAAGATATTTTTTTTTATTAGATGATTTCTTTGTATTTACGTTAATGTTTTTACTTTTTTCATTTATAGAAAAATTAAAAAAGAGTGATTTGATTGGTATGATCCAAGGTTTAATTTTATATACATCAAAAAGTAGCACAAATTCTGGGAAGAACCAAGTTTCTAAATTGGATATAGTATCATGATTTGATGCGGTATCATAGAACCTTTCTTTATTCATTCCCATGCAATCAAAAAATAAACTTTTTTGATTGAATGGTTTAATCTCTTGATGAATTGTAGGATAAAAAAGATCTTTTTTTTCCATTTTTTTGAAATTATTAATCTTAGTCTTAGTATTTTTCTGAATCTTGATGCCAATATGTGCATTGGTCCAGATATCAATATCATTTATAAAATTTAGAAAACAAAGATCAATAATTCTACAATCAAAATATTTTCTATCCAAATTGATATTCCTATCAATAATATATCCTTTTTCTAGATAATCATTACTAGGTGTACTTACCAATACATAAAATAATTCAGGTTTCGATATATTGAAATGATATGGAATTTCTTGGTCCCTGTTTATTTCTAATGTTGATCCAGAAATGTATAAATTAGGGAGACTTATGTATTTAGATGATAAAATATCATATCTGTAATGTTTTTTCCATTTGTCTTTTTGACTCATAAATGGATTCGCTGCATAGTCATTTTTTTTCATGGAATAAATAAATTGGTATTTTTTATATAAATCCAATTGGTTTAATTCCTTATTTGGAATCATACGATGTTTATTGATTCTATTTCGCCATTCTTTAGGTATTACTGGAGACCTTTTTTTTTGAGATAAATCGTATTGATAATGACCTTTTAACCAGTTTTTCCATTCGTTCATTACATATGTATTAATTTTATTATGTGAATTAAATATTCCGTGTATCATACAATAATCTTTTAAATTATCCTTAAAAAAAGGATAGTTCTCTTTATATTTAAGTACAAGTCTTAATTTATACTTATTAAGTAATTGATTTTGTGATATTTTGTAAAAAACATATGCTTGGGACAAGGAAGATAAGTTACAATAAGTATTGGGATTTTGATTGCTATTCTTAGTATTATCAGTATTTGAAAACAATTTTTTTATAGTCAAAAAAGATTTCATTGTATTTTGATTTGTTTTATCAATTACTTCTTGTTCTTTATTTATTTCATTGTTGTAAATGGATTTATTAAAGATCTTTTTTGTTGATTCAAATAAAAGTTGTGCATTTATCTTAGAAACGGTAATAGTGCATAGCAAAATATCTATGTATATTTTTTCAATGAATGATTTGATAAAGTAGTGTGATTTACGCATTAATCGGATATTTTTCCTTTTTAATAGTTTCCAAATATGTTTCTGTGATCCCGATTCTTTATTATCAGAAATTAGAACTATTTCTTTTTTTTTCTTGTCTTTTGCGGTTCGTTCAATTTGATTCCTTATTTTGATTGTCTTATCAGAAAGATCTTTCATTCTTTTTTCTATTAGTGAATAATTTAACCAATTCATCGTTCGATTTATAACGGATGATTCGCGAAGAATCTTATTATTTCTTTTGAAATCTTTTTTATTTTCGTTCGGCTCATACACTTTTTCTTTCCTCAATTCAAATAAAAAAATTGGATTTACTTTTTTCATTATTAGTTTGATAAGTTGAACTATTACCCCTTTTGTTTTTTCTTTTATAACTTTTAGAAATGACTTTTTTTTTAAAGAATTTAAAACTTGTAAAAATTTCTTTTTCACCTTTTTTTTTCTTTTTTGGAGTTCTTTAAAAATAGGTTCAAAAAAAGAAGGTCGTTTTCGGGGAGAACCAAAAGGACGTTCCGCTTCCAGTCCCCAGACTGTTAAAAAAGAAAAATTTGTTTTTCTCTGTTTTTTTTTCATTCGATCTCTATGATGAGATTGTGCCTTAGATTTTCTCCAAGGTTTTAGACAGAAAGGATATAGAATCTTTATCTGAATACCATTTCTTAACGAAAAGTCGTTTTCTGATAATTGAACACCATTATAAGCGCATTTAATATGGATTTCTTTATTCCATTTCTTAAAATCCTCATCCCACTCGGTATTTTGAAAAAATAACATACGTAAAATATTTTTTGCTATTATTAATGAAGGCAATATAATGTATTTTCTAAGAAAAGATTGGGTTATTAAAATAATACTTCTTATTATTTGAGCAAATAGAAAGGCATTCCAAGCTTCTGATATTTTTCTCTTTTCTTTTTTATATTTTTTTTCCTCTTTTTCTTCTTTTTTATCTTCATTTTTAAAATAAGGAATTTTTAATTCTGATTCTTGTTCTCTGCCCATCCAATTCCTAAAAATTATATTCTTTATTTCGTTTATATCAAAACACGAAAAAAAATAGATTTTGTCTAGACGATCCAAAAAAAGTGGGGAATGTACATTTACTTGAAAGATGTTCCAAATAACTGTTTTACGTCTTTGAGCGCGCATGGATCCTTTGATTAGATTGCGACGAAAATCTGATTGTTCTGAGTAACGTATCAAAGACACCTCTTCCTCTTCCATTTGATCATCATTATCGTGAGAAATTATAACACGTCTGGCTTTTCTTGAATTAATCTCAGAATTTTCTTCGAATCCTTCTTCATTTTCTTCTTCTTGGAAATTCGCGATTAATTTGTATGACCATCGAGAAACTTTTTTACTGACTTCTTCTATTCTAATTCCAATAGATTTTTTTTTAATTTTTTTTTGATCTTTTGTATGTGTTGTAATTACATCAAATACAAATTGCAAATATTTTGCTTGACTTTCTGAATCAATTCCTTTTTCTTCTGTAGAATTCAAAAATGATTGACGGTGGAATTCTACGGAATCATTAATAAAATCATTAATAAGTAGATCATGAATCTTATTTATAAAAAAAAATTCTACTAAATCTTCTGTATCTGTATAAGTATTTATGATTGCGCGTGAATCTAATTTTTTTCTCGTTCCTCGATATGGTCCGTTGAAAAAAGGATCATATGCTTTTGGCAAACATTTTTTTTTTTTTTCATCATCACAGAATATGGTTCTTTTTTCAAGCATATCCAGACTATGGGATCCCTCTTTTTTTTCTATAAATTGGATTCGGCTTTTCAATTCATTGTTCAAATTGCACTTTTTTTTTTCATTAGTATAAATCCAAGAATTGTAAATATCTTCGTCATATAGTTTTTCTATTATGTACAAAGAAATTCTTTGTTCTAGCATTTCCGAAAAAGTAGATAAACTGGGCGGATATGTAAAGGATATTATTTGTTTCCCATCACTTGTACATGTAAAAAAAAAGAATTGTGACATCTCATTGCGTAAAGCATTTTCTAAAAGATTATTTTTTATATATCGTAATGGACGATTCCATCGCTTAAAATCGAAAAAAAAAGTGACAAAATATTTTTCAATCATTATACTCATTCTTTTCTTTTTCTCTTCTTTCAGTCTTCCCAATTCCCAATTTTCTTGATGGGTCTCCAGATCAGAATCTTCGTAAACTGGGCTATCTTGATAGCATGCCTCTTTAAAGTGAAATTCATCCTTTGTTTTTTCCTTTCCATTCACTCGGATCTCTTCCGTTTCATCTATTTTGTCCAGATCCTCCCTTTCTTCCAAAAAAAGGTAAGGGTTTTCTTCGGTGGATCCCTCTTGTTCCTGTTTAGTCTCCTTCATTTCGTAAGTTGTTTCTACATCGCTTTCTTCCGTTTCTGAGGTTTCTTTATCTTTCAGTTTATTAGTAATAATAGGCGACGGCATTCTGCCTAAATAGTAGACACAGGTGAGAAATAAGAGAATACTAAAGATTCGAGCCATAGAATTTCTCAATTCTGACACAAGATACCTATTAGATCGAATAGAATGATTTTGCCGTATCCAGAATAATACCAATCCAACCCATTTCATGAATAAAATGTGACCAATTAACCAACCAACAAAACTACTTGTT